GACCGAATAGACAAATCCCCCATTTTTTCTTTTGATATTTCCGAACGTATAAACCTAATTTTGAGAAATTTTATGTGGACAAACTCAGAACTCAAAATTTCGGATTATAAAGAGAAAACCACAGAAGAAAGTGAGAAAAAAAAGGAAGAGGATAAAAAAGAGGAAGCCAAAAGAAAGGAGAAAGTACGTATAGAAATAGCGGAAGCCTGGGATAGTATTTTACTTGCTCAAGTACTAAGAGGTTCTTTGTTAGTAACCCAATCGATTCTTAGAAAATATATTATATTGCCTTCATTGATAATAGTTAAAAATATCGCCCGTATGCTATTGTTTCAATTTCCCGAATGGTCCGAGGATTTTAAAGATTGGAATCGAGAAATGTATGTTAAATGCACCTATAATGGCGTTCAATTATCAGAAAAAGAATTTCCAAAAAACTGGTTAACAGACGGTATTCAGATTAAGATCCTATTTCCTTTTCGTCTGAAACCTTGGCACACATCTAACCCACGAGCCCCTTATAATGATCCAATGAAAAAGAAAGATTCAAAAAATGATTTTTGTTTTTTAACAATTTTTGGAATGGAAGCTGAATTCCCTTTTGATTCTCCCAGAAAACAACTTTCATTTTTTGAACCCATTTTTAAAGAACTCAAAAGAAAAATTAGAAAATTGAAAAAGAAATGCTTTCTAATTCTAAGAATTTTAAAAGAAAAAACAAAATTGTTTGTAAATGTTTTAAAAGAAACAAAAAAATGGGTCATTAAAAGGATTCTTTTTTTAAAAGAAATAAAAAAAGAACTCTCACAAATAAATCCAATTCTATTATTTGGATTGAGAAAAAGAAAAGTATATGAATTGAGTAAAACTAAAAAAGATTCTATAACCAGTAATCTGATGATTGATGAATTGTCCATTGAAACTATACCATCATCCATTGAAACTATACCTCGGAATTGGACAAATTATTCATTGACAGAAAAAAAAATGCAGGATCTAACTGATAGAACAAGCACAATCATAAACCAAATAGAAAAAATGACAAATAAAAAAAAGGGCGGATTTCGAATTCCGGATCGAAATATTCGTTCTAACAAAATAAGTGATGATGATAAAGGGTTGGAATCACAAAAAAATATTTGGCAGATATTAAAAAGAAAAAATGCTCGACTAATACGCAAATTACATTATTTTATGAAATTTTTCATTGAAAGGATATACATAGATATCTTTCTGTGGATCATTAATATTCCCAGGATCAATACACAACCATTTCTGGAATCAATAAAAAAAATTATTAATAAATACATTACCAATAATGAAACAAATCAAGAAAAAATGGATAAAACAAATCAAAGTTTAATTCACTTTATTTCGACTATAAAAAAGGCACTTTATAATACTAATATTAGTAATAAGAATTCAAATACTTTTTGTGACTTATCCCACTTTTCACAAGCCTATGTATTTTACAAACTCTCACAAACCCAATTTATTAATTTTGATTCTTATAAGTTAAAATCTGTCTTTCAATATAATGGAGCAGCCCCTTTTATTAAGAATGAAATAAAGGATTATTTTGTTGGAACACAAGAACTTTTTCATTCTCAATTAAGACATAAGAATCGTCAGAATTCTGGAATAAATCAATGGACAAATTGGTTAAGGAATCATTATCAATATGATATATCTCAGATTAGATGGTCTAGACTAGTACCACAAAAATGGCGAAATCGATTCAATCAACACTGTATGAATCAAAATAAGGATTTATGCAACTCATCTAAAAAAACAAAATTTATTCACTACGAAAAACAAAATAATTTTGAAACGGCTTCATTACTAAATGAAAAAGAGAATTTTAAAAAACAATATAGATATGATCGGTTAGCATATAAATCTATTAATTCTGAAGATACGAAGTACTCTTCAATTTATGAATCGTCATTACACGTAAAAAATAACCAAGAAGTTTTTTCGAATTCCAACACAAATAAACGAAAATCTTTTTATATGATGGAAGGTATTCCTATTATCCCTATCAATAAGGATCTAGTACAAGATGATATTAGAGATATGGAGAAAAATCTGGATAGAAAATATTTTGATTGGAGAATTCTCGATTTTTGTCTTAGAACGAAAATCGATATCGAGGCTTGGATCAATATTGATACTGACCCAAACAGTAATAAAAAATCTACTAAGGCTAAGCTTAATAATTATCAAATAATTGATAAAATCAAAAAGAAAAATCTTTTTTATCTCACAATTCATCAAGATCAAGAAATCAACTTATCCAATCAAAAAAGTTTTTTTGATTGGATGGGAATGAATGAAGAAATACTAAATCGTCCCATATCAAATCTTGAACGTTGGTTCTTCCCAGAATTTTTGATATTTTATAATTTGTATAAAACAAAACCGTGGGTTATACCAATAAAATTACTTCTTTTCGATTCTAATATAAATGAAAACGCTACTGATATTGAAAACAAAAGCATCGCTGGAAATAAAAAAAAAGATCCTTTTATATCAATATCCTCCAATGAAAAAAAATCTCTTGAATTAAAAAAACGAAATAAAGGGCAAAAAGAATCCGCGGACCAAGCAAACCTTGAATCTGCTCTTTCAAACCAAGAAAAAGATGTTGAAGAAGATTATACGGGCTCGGACATGAAAAAACATAAAAATAAAAAGCAATACAAGAACAATACAAAAGCGGAGTTTGATTTCTTACTAAAAAGGTATTTTCTTTTTCAATTGCGATGGGATGATATTTTAAATAAAAAAATAATTAATAACATCAAAGTATATTGTCTCCTGCTTAGACTGATAAATCCACGAGAAATAACTATATCCTCTATTCAAAGGGGAGAAATGAGTCTTGATATTCTGATGATTCAGAAAAATTTAACTCTTACAGAATTGATCAAAAGAGGAATTTTGATTATTGAACCAATTCGTCTATCTATAAAAAATGATGGGCAATTTATTATGTCTCAAACCATTGGTATTTCGTTGGTTCATCAAAGTAAACACAAAATGAATCAAAAATACCGAGAAAAAACTCATGTTGATAAGAATTCTGATGAAGTCATTACCAAATATAAAAAGATGACTGGAAATAGGGATAAAAATCATTATGATTTGTTTGTTCCTGAAAATCTTTTATCACCTAGACTTCGGAGAGAATTTCGAATTCTAATTTGTTTCAATTCTAGGAATAGAAATGATATGCATAAAAATTCAGCATTGGGGAATGGGAATAAGGTAAACAGTCAGGTTTTGGATAAAAGCAAAGGATATCAAAAGAAACTTATTAAATTAAAGTTATTTCTGTGGCCCAATTATCGATTAGAAGATTTAGCTTGTATGAATCGGTATTGGTTTGATAGCAATAACGGCAGTCGTTTCGGTATGGTAAGGATACATATGTATCCGCGATTGAAAATTCATTACTAGTATATTTTTGCTATCTTTCCCATATCGTAGCGGGTCTATGACGACAAAGAGGTGCACACATTCATTGTCTTACATTCCATTCTGATACATGATACTAATTCAATGACATATCAATTCGATCTCGAAATGAATCAATAAAATCTTCTGATTTTAGGACTTAAGTTTTTATCTTTTTGGAGTACGGAAAACAACCATGCTTTTGTATACCTTTTCAAATCGAATTTTTAAATTAAAATCGGATTGATTTAATTTGATTTAATAAAATTCGAAATTAGAACAAAATTAAGATTATTGTCTATACCAAACTAAAACAAGTGACATTATTATTACTGATCAATAAAGATATCTATCAATAAAAATATCTTAAAAAAAGAAGGGGGTTTCATTTTATGGTAAAAAATTCATTCATCTCAGTTATTTCACAAGAAGAAAAAGAAGAAAACAGGGGTTCTGTTGAATTTCAAATATTTAGTTTCACCAATAGGATACGAAGACTTACTTCACATTTACAATTACACAAAAAAGACTATTTATCTCAGAGAGGTCTACGTAAAATTCTGGGAAAACGCCAACGACTGCTATCTTATTTGTCAAAGAAAAATAGAATAGGTTATAAAGAATTAATTAATCGGTTGGATATTCGGGAATCAAAAACTCGTTAATTTGAAGAAGCATTTTGAATTATTTGATTTATTAGATCTTGAATTTGAATGAACTTTTTTTCGTTTTCAACAATTCATGAAAGAATGAATTAAGGAAAAACCTATGAATATACCAGCTCCAAGAAAAGACCTCATGGTAGTCAATATGGGTCCCCACCATCCATCAATGCATGGTGTTCTTCGACTTATCATTACTCTAGATGGTGAAGATGTTATTGACTGTGAACCAATATTGGGTTATTTACACCGAGGGATGGAAAAAATTGCGGAAAACCGAACAATTATACAATATTTGCCTTATGTAACACGTTGGGATTATTTAGCTACTATGTTCACAGAAGCAATAACGGTAAATGGACCGGAACAGCTGGGAAATATTCAAGTACCTAAAAGAGCCAGCTATATCAGAATAATTATGTTGGAGTTGAGTCGTATAGCTTCTCATCTGTTATGGCTCGGTCCTTTTATGGCGGATATTGGTGCACAGACTCCCTTTTTCTATATTTTCAGAGAAAGAGAATTAGTATATGATCTATTCGAAGCTGCCACCGGTATGAGAATGATGCATAATTATTTTCGGATCGGAGGGGTAGCGGCTGATCTCCCTCATGGCTGGATAGATAAATGTTTGGATTTCTGCGATTATTTTTTAATAAGGGTTGCTGAATATCAACAACTTATTACACGCAATCCTATTTTTTTAGAACGAGTCGAGGGGGTAGGCATTATTGGTCCAGAGGAAGTAATAAATTGGGGTTTATCGGGACCAATGCTGCGAGCGTCCGGAATACAATGGGATCTTCGTAAAGTTGATCAGTATGAGTGTTATGACGAATTTGATTGGGAAGTACAGTGGCAAAAAGAAGGGGATTCGTT